ATATTTTTTTATAAAAATTTTCATTAAAAGAATATACATCAATATCTTTCTATGTATCATTAATATTGCCAGAATTCCTACAAAACCAGTTCTTGAATCAATAAATTTTTGTTTTAATAAATACATTTACAATAAAAAAACAAACCAAGAAATAAAAAAAAAAAAAGAAATTAATTTTATTTCGACTCTAAAAAGTGCACTTTACAATATTAAGAACAATATTAAGAATAGTAAGAGTAATTCACATCTTTTTTTTTCCTTATCCTCCTTATCACAAGCATATGTATTTTACAAATTATCACAAACCCAAGTTATTAATTTGTATAATAATAAGTTAAGATCTATTCTTGAGTATCATGGAACTCCCTTTTTTCTTAAGACTACAATAAAAAATTCTTTTGTAACACAAGGAATATTTCATTCCGAATTAAGACATACGACACCTCGGAGTTCTGAAACGAAGCAATGGAAAAACTGGTTAAGAGGTCATTATCAATACAATTTATCTCAGATTAGATGGTCTGGATTAATACCAAAAAAATGGCGAACTACAATCAACGAAGGTGATATGACCCAAAATAAAGATTTAACAAAATGGAATTCCTATGAAAAAGACCAATTACTTTATCACAAAAAACAAAAGGATTTTAAAGTATATCCATTACCAAGACAAAAATACAATTTTACAAAATACTATATATATGATCTTTTATCATATAAATATATTAATTCTGAAATTAATAAGTCCTCATATATTATTTATGGATCACCATCAGAATTAAATAACAACCAAAAAATTACTTTTAATTACAACAATTATAAACAAAATTTATTTGAAAGCCTGGAGGAAATTCCTATCAATCATTATCTAGAAAAGGGTGATATTATGTATATGCAAAAAAATTCAGATAGAAAATATTTTGATTGGACAATTATAAACTTTTTTCTAAGAAAAAAAAAAGATATTGAAGCCTGGACCAAAATGGATTATAATTATAACAGTAATATAAATACTAAGCTTGGAAGTAAAAATTACCAAAAAATTGATAAAATGAATAAAAACGATATTTTTTATCTGACGATTCATCAAGATTTAGAAATAAATCCAATCAATAACAAGAAACTCTTTTTTGATTGGATGGAAATGAATGAAGAAATCCTAAACCCAATATCGACAAATCTGAAACTTACGTTCTTTCCAGAATTTGTGACACTTTATAATGTATACAAAAAAAAACCATGGATTATACCAAGCAAATTACTTCTTTTAAATTTGTGTTTGAATAAAAAAAAAAACATCAATGAAAAGAAAAAATGGAGTTTTTTTAGACCATCGAATGAAAAAAGATATTCTGAATTAATGAATAAAAATCAAGAAGAAAAAGAACTCGTAGGCCGAATAGGCCTTAGATCATATGCACAAAACCAAGATAAAATGAAAAAACAATACAAGATCCGGAATAAGATGAAACCAGAAATTATTTTCTTACGGAAACACTATTTGCTTTTTCAATGGATAATAGACGATGGTTTAATTCCGAATTTAACTGAAAGAATGATCAATAATATCAAGATATATTGTTACTTGCTTGGACTGAGAAATCCAAGAGATACTACTATATCGTCTATTCAAAGGAAAGAAATAAATCTGGATATAATGGTAATTCGAAAAAAATTGACTCCTATAGAATTGAATAAAAAGGGTATATTTTTTCTCGATCCCATCCGCTTGTCTGTAAAAAACGACGGATACTTTATTATGTATCAAACCGTAGGTATATCGTTGGTTCATAAGAGTACGTACCAAATTCCTCAAAGATATCGAAAACAAAGATATATCAATAAAAATAAATTGGATGAATTTCTCCCAAGATATCAAATAATAATTCGAAATAGAGACAAAAAACATTATGATTTTATCGTCCCTGAAAAGATTTTATCGTCTAGGCGTCGTAGAGAATTGAGAATTCTAATTTCTTTCAACTCAAAGAATATAAAGAGTGTGGAAAAAAATAGAGTATTTTTTAACAAGAAGAACATAAAAAGCGGGAATCCTCTTTTGGATCAAAGTAAACATCTTGATAGAGATAAAAACGAATTAAATAAATTAAAGTTATTTCTTTGGCCTAATTATCGATTAGAAGACTTAGCTTGTATGAATCGATATTGGTTTAATACCTATAATGGAAGCCGTTTTAGTATGTTAAGAATATATCCACAATTAAAAATAGGTTGATGATCCTCCTATATATTCTGTCCCATATAGAAAAGCAAAGAGATGCATATATGCCCTGTCTTACATCCCAGTCTAATAGAGATCATTTTTATTTAATACTAAGTCAATGACGTATCAATTTGTTTGGATAAAATCTATAAATCTTAAATAAACGAATCTACGGAATATTACGAATTTTAGGTCTAAATTATTTGACGTTGTGAGTGTAAAAACGTACCATCTACTTTTTTATTCCTGTCCAAATCAAATTTGATTAATAAAATT